ATATTATAATTATTGGTGCCAGGCCTATAGATGTAACACTTGATAAAAGTAAAACTATTGATGGATTTTTTGTGTATTTAGTTGAGTTTGTATTTATGTTTTGTGTTGATATTATTATATTAATAATAATATTTAGGTAGAAGAATAAATTTATTAGTGAACCAATAATTAGAATAATAATTAAGGGGGCATTTAATTTGGCTAGTATTATAATGGCTAGTATTTTTGGTATGAATCCAGTTAGTGGTGGGAGGCCTGCTAGAGAAATTAATAAAATAGAGATAGATAGTTGTATAGTTGGTGATATTATTGTAATTTTTCTTAGTTGTTTTGAAGTGGTTAGGTTTAATGAATTTATTAGTATAAATAGGGGAATAATTAGTGAGCAGTAAATTGAAAAATATAGTATTGATATTATTGGTTTATCTAGTAATATAAATCTTATTATTCATCCTAAGTGCCCAATGGAGGAGTAGGCCATAATTGTTCGTAATTGTCTTTGATTTATACCCATAATTCCACCTAGAAGGGCATTAAGGCCTGCTATTAGTGGGATAATTGATTTTGACAATTGTCTAGTAAAAAATACCAATACTGCTAGAGGAGCTAGTTTTTGTCATGATGACAAAATAGTACATGAAATTCATGAGATAGATGATATTACGGAGGGATATCAGAAATGACATGGAGCTCTTCCAAGTTTTAGTAGAATCGCAGTTATTAGAATGATGGGTATTAGTGATGGGAGGATTGAATAGGGTGATCATATTATAATAGATGAGGTTAATAAAAGAGCTGATCCCAGAGCTTGTGCTAGAAAATATTTGATTGATCCTTCGGTCTCTTGATTGGATTTAGATGCCATTAAGATTGGAATAAATCTTAAAAGATTTAATTCTATTGAGGCTCATAAGAATATTCAGTTGGTTCTAGATAGAGCTATAATAGTTCTTGTAATTATAGTTGATAAAGTTAATATTGTTGCTGGTGACCACAAAAATCTCATAAGATTATGGAGGAGTTGAACCCCCTTATAAAGGTTAGAAGCCCATATATAGCCCGGCTAATCTATTATATGGATCAGTCAAGTGATCCTTCATTTCACTCATGAATTAATCCTATAATTAATACAATAACAAATAGCGTATATGTGATAATAATTTGTATGTTATAAGAGGTTATTAGTATTGTTGGAATAGGCATAAGAAGTACAATTTCAATATCAAATACAATAAAGATAATAGCTAATAGGAAAAATCGTATAGAGAACGGAATCCGTGCGGTGTTTTTTGGGTCAAATCCACATTCGAATGGGGTAGATTTTTCTCGATCTTCTGTAGATCGGGCAGCTAAAACTCAAGCCGCCAGTAGTACAATTATTGGAATTATTATACAAATAATAAATATAGATGTGGCTTGATTCATTAACTAAAAATATTAACATATTATCTCTTGATTAAAAGTCAAGTGCTATTTCAAGCTCTTTAGTCAGGCATAGGGAGTAATACTCCTTAATTAACGTCATCAGAGTTATCCGTTCTTCCGGCGCTATGCCTATATTAGCATTGTAATAGGTAACACTAATATTAGGGTAGTTAAAGATAGTGGTAAAAATCTTTTTCATGTTAAATTTATTAGGTGATCATAGCGTATTCGTGGGAAGGTTGCTCGTACTCAGACAAATAATATTGCTAGTAATAAAGTTTTTAGTAGAAGCATTATGTCTGATATAATTATATTTGGTATTCTTATGAAGATAATTCTAGTAAATAATCTTATTACTAGGATATTTATATATTCGGCTATAAAAATTATGGCAAATAGCCCCCTTCTGTATTCAATGTTAAATCCTGAGACAAGTTCTGACTCCCCCTCGGCAAAATCAAATGGTGTACGGTTTGTTTCGGCCAAGTTGGTAATAAATCATGTGACTGTTAGTGGTATTAATATTATTAATATTCATGAATATCTAACTATTTTTGTAAAGTCTATTGTCATTACTAGTACAAGAGCTCTTAATAGAATTAAGGATATTCTTACTTCATATGAGATTGTTTGGGCCACCCCCCGTAGAGCCCCTAATAGGGCGTATTTTGAGTTTGATCTTCATCCTGCTATAAATGTGGCATAAACATTTATCCTTGATACACATAGGAAGTATAGAACTCTAAACTGTAGAAAAAATGACTGGTGAGAGTGGGGATAGATTGCCCATATTATTAGTGCTAGGATTAGTCCTATGGTTGGTGCAACTATGAATGGAGATTTGTTTGCCGGCGTTGGTTTAGCTTGTTCTTTGACAAATAGTTTAATTGCATCAGAGAATGGTTGTGAAATTCCTATTAACCCTACTTTATTTGGGCCCTTCCGTAGGTGAAAGTACCCTAAGAATTTTCGTTCTATAAGAGTATAGAATGCCATGGCTACCAGAGCTATAATTAATCTTAGAAGAATAGATGTAAAAAATGTAATACTCATATAATAAGAGAGATTTACTCATAAACAGGGTTTAAACCTGTGGCACTATTCTGCCACCTTATTTTAAGTTTGATAACGAGTTGAACGTTTTTATAGATGTTCAAAATCTGCTGTTTCCGAAACTTCAAACTGTCACTGAGATCTCTCTCTTATCAAGTGCAAGTTGATTGTTCTAAATAAACTAAGTCACATTAGTGTGTGGTGTATTATCTCCATGTATTGATCCTAAATCAATTGCACTATTCTGCCAACACATTGCTATAGTTTTTATTTATTGTTATTTATGATTTGTTATATGTATTCCTTTATATAAGTAATTATTCTACTCAGGCCCTTTCGTACTAGGAGCAGTTATATTTGGTCGTGGATAGAAGCTAACCTGGCTTACGCCGGTCTGAACTCAGCTCATGTAGGGAATTATTGGTTGAACAAACCATCTTTATATAACTTTTGCGCTATATAGATACCCTAAGCCAACATCGAGGTGCCAAACCCCGCTGTTGATAAGGACTCTTAAGCGGGATTAGCCTGTTATCCCTAAGGTAGCTTGTTCTTATGATCTTTAAAGGGTCATTTATTTGATTAATTTATCTTTATGTTAGTGGGTGATATTTTAGCCCTGGGTCGCCCCAACCGAATTTTCTTATAGCATATTCTATATTTAAAATTAAGCTCTATAGGGTCTTCTTGTCCTTCGAGATTATCTATTTTTCTTCAAATAGAAAATAATTTTTATGTAATTAACTGAGACAGCTTTTATTTCGTTAACCCCTTCATTCTAGCCTACAATTAATAGGCAAGTGATTATGCTACCTTTGCACGGTTAGGATACCGCGGCCGTTGAACGTGTGTCACTGGGCAGGTATTATCTCATATTTTATTCATGAGACAATGTTTTTGTTAAACAGTCGAAATAATTGTTTGCCGAGTTCCTTAATTAATTATTATTGTTTATATGTTGTTTATTCTAGGTTATAATTTTTATGTATTATTTAATACTTATTTTTACATATTATAATTGAAGTATTTAGTTTATTCATTATTTCAACTTTGTTTAGCATATTTATAATATATATTATATCTGTGTATTTTACGGTAAAGTATTTTGTTTGGCTGTTTTTAGGCCTATATAGTGCGTTGGATTAGTTTGTGTATTGCTTTAGTTATTGGGCTTATCCTCAATAATATTACACTATAATATAATTATATGTCTTAATGTATAATGTTTGTTGAAAACCAGCTATATTCTTATGCGAATGGTATGTAGCCTCTGTCAAACTGTCTTTTAAAGCTTTTTTTACAGCTAATAGTGGGTTCTTAACAGCAGTTTGGCATCTCATATAGAATTCGGGATTTATGTATTTAATTGTTTTCTTGTAAAACCATAATGCACAAGGTACAATTGTTAATAGTTACTTTTATTTATTATTATTTCCATTTCTGTACTATTGTTTAATTTATTATTTAATTGTTTTTATTAGTTTATTAGTTAAAAGATTTTTGTATGTGTGCGAAGTAAGTTATTTAACTTTATTTTTAGTGTAAGTAAAAAGCATTATATATGCTATACTTCGACAGGTGCAATTTCCATTACACCTACTTTGTTACGACTTATCTAGCCTTTAGGGTAGAGTGACGGGCGATGTGTGCATGTCTTAGGTAATATTCATTTTTTTAATTTATAAATTAATTACGGCCAAGTCCACTTTCGTAAGATTTTTAATTTCTTAGTTGATAGTCTTTTTTGGGGTTGTAACCCATCATCACCTTCTTATTGGCTGCACTTTGACCTGATGTATATGGGCTAATTATTTAGTCATGGTGGCATACTTATCTTTTAAAGGTATGCTTACAACGGCAGTACACATGCTGAATTGTCTAGAGAAGGTTTGGTATGCGTGGATTATCGAGTTATGAGACAGGTTCCCCTGGTTATATAAGACACCGCCAAAATCTTTGAATTTTAAACTGTTGTTCGTAATATTCAACTATATTTTATGTCATGAATAGGTGGGTATCTAATCCATGTTTTAGTTCATGATTTCATTATTACTTGATAAATGTGAATCACATATTGTAAAAATTAGACTTTTACTATTTTTTAATTTATCATTAATTTAGTTTATATTTTATTAACTTGGGCTTATCGTCTAACCGCGGCAGCTGGCACGAATTTTGCCAGCCCTTTAACCATACTCTTTTCTTGATTTCTCAAATTGAAAAGTTTTATTTACTGTGGCGCTCTGCTATATAAGAATATTCTTAATGTAGTTATTAATTCATTTAGAGGCTAATTAGTGCGGGCAAACTATATTTTACATGTATTTTGGTTGGTTTAAGTTAATTTTTCAGTTAGAATCAAACTGGTAGCAGGAGAGATTATCTCTTTTTCGGGGTATGAACCCGCTAGCTTGAATAGCTTATCCTACTAGGCACTAGTATCAATGTACTCTTTTAAATCTGCAATTTAATGTTGTTATTCAACTATGGTGCCAACATCAGTTAGTAATTGTTTCTGGCTTAGCAATAATTATAACTACTGGAACTAAGTGTATAAGTATTAGGGAAAAGTCTTTAGATTTTACATTTATTAGTGAGTTAGTTGTTACTGTAGTAGTCCCATGATTTATAGATGTAAACATGTAGAGTGAGTATACTGCAGTGAAAAATCTTACTAATCCCAGTGTAATAATTCTTCATAGGGTAGTAGATATAATTGATGTAATTAATATGATTTCTCTTATAAGGTTAATTGTAGGAGGCGCAGCCATGTTTCTGGCGGTAAATATAAATCATCATATTGTTAGGATTGGCATTAAGGCTATAAGCCCCTTGGTTATATATAGTCTTCGTGTTGATGTAATTTCGTAGTTTATATTTGCTATTACAAATAGTGCTGAGGATCTTAATCCGTGGGCAATTATTATAGCTAGAGAGGCTTGTATTCCTCAGTTGGTATTTGAATTTATTCCTGCAACTATTAATCCTATATGACCCACAGATGAGTAAGCAATTAGGGATTTTAAGTCTGTTTGGCGTATGCAAATTAGTCTCGTTACTACAGCCCCGATTAGTGCTACTCTTATTATAATTGATGACAAATGTTTTAGCATGTGTCTAAAGAGGTATGACATGCGTAGTAGCCCGTACCCCCCGAGTTTTAGAAGAATTGCAGCCAGTACTATAGATCCTGCAATTGGTGCTTCTACATGGGCTTTTGGTAGTCATAAGTGTGTTGTAAATATTGGTAGCTTAACTAAAAATCCCCCCAACGTTATTAGTCATGCAATTGTTACTGCTGGGTAATCTAGTGGGAATATTATAGATATAAATATTGGTATATGTGTTGTTTTAGAACACATATAAATTTTACACAGTGCTGCAAGTATTGGTAAAGAGGCAGTGACAGTATAGATTATTAGGTATATACTTGCTTGTAAACGTTCTGGTTGGTATCCTCATATTATAATTAGTGTTATAGTTGGCACTAAAGATGCTTCAAATCAGATATAAAATATAAATATATTTGAGGCATTGAAGCATATTAATAGTGTTAGTGTTAATGCTAGAATATTTGTTGTGAATAATTTAGGGTATATGTTGGCTATGTAGATTTTTGTCCTTGCTATGATTATTATGGCTGCTACTCATACAGTTAGAATTGACAGAGATGTTGATATTATATCCGCAGCGGAGAAGGTTGATATTATAATATATGGTATTGAGTTTAATATTAATATAGAGTAGATGGTTGTTAAAATAATTAGTACAACTAGTGTAATTCATATGTAGGATTTTGTAATTATTGGTAGTAGGAGCAGGGATAATATAATTAGTATAATTTTTAGCATTTTGTAGTGGTAAGCGATTTTAATATATCATTTCCATATGATCGTGATATTGAAACCATTAATCCTAGTCCTAGTCTTGCTTCACACGCTCCAAATGTTAGTAGAATTACTGCTAAGGCTGTGTTAGGGGCAGCACAGTTTATTAGGATTAGTGGCACAAATAATACTAGTCTGAGGGTAACCCCCTCTAAGGATAGTAAGGTTATTAGGAAGTGTGTCTGGTTAAATATTATGTTAGTTATGGCTAAGATAGGTAACAGACATATAATTGTCAGGGCTGTATTATTCATAGAATTGAGAGGTATCTCTATCTTCGACTTACAAGGTCGTTGCTTATTATTTTAGCTTTCAATTCTCAGATAGCGCATTGAGCGATCATTGACACCCAAGGTCAGTATTTTAATAAACTACTATCTGTGTGTAATATCAATATATATTTTTAGCATGAAAAGCTAGCGTGTTATTTACACCATACACACTATTTAGGGGAAAATCCATGTCATTTTCTTCAGAAATGTGCTTTAATTTAAGCTACCTAAATATATAATTGTTAGTACTAGTAGTACCAGGATTGAGGATATTATAAGATAGTTTACTGGTTTTGTATTGAATATGTTTATTATTGAGTTAGATGCTGTAAATCTAGATTTTACTACTCCTTGACCTCCTAAAATTTCTAGTCAGGATTGATCTAAAGATTTTAGATAGTTGTGTGAAATATATATAGGTATTTTTATTGTATATTGTGAGGATAGTGGGACTAAAAATCATATGAGGCATGATGCATAGTGTGTTATAGGTGTTAATATTATTACAGGAGCTTGTTTTAATTGTTGGGTATTTATATATCATGCTACCAGTAATCCAGATGCTACTATAATTATTGGCATAATTTTTATAGTAGAGATTATTGTTATAGGTTCTTGGTTAATGGGTATAATTCAGATTATAGCAGATCCTGAAATAATTGATATTGAGGATAAAACTAATATTGGGGTTGTTAGAGAAGATCTTTCATCTAAGTGAATAAATGGTCTAGAGTTTGATGGTCCTCAAATTGTTGTTAATCTAAATCGTGTGGTATAAAATGATGTTAATCTCACTGTAAATAGGATAATGGTTAATATAATTATATTATTTGAATAAAAGATTGATGATTCCACAATTATATCTTTTGAGTAGAATCCTGACATAAATGGTGCCCCACAAAGGGCTATATTAGCTAGGATGAGACATGACGTAGTTATTGGTATTTGTGTAGTAATATTCCCCATTCATCGTAGATCTTGACTGTGTATATGGCTGTGAATTAATGTTCCGGCGCAAATAAATAGTAATGCTTTAAATAGGGCGTGTGTAATTATGTGGAAGTACGCAAGATTAACCATTCCTAGTCCTATAGCAGCCATTATTATTCCAAGCTGTCTTAGAGTTGATAGAGCAATAATTTTTTTTATATCACATTCTGTTATGGCCCTAAATCCAGCTATTGTAGTAGTAGATACTGCGATTAGCAGTAATAGTTGATTAAATCATGTAGTTGATCTTAGAAATGGATAAAACCGAATTAATAGAAATACCCCAGCGGTTACTAGGGTAGATGAATGAACTAGTGCTGATACGGGGGTAGGTGCTGCCATAGCAGCGGGTAATCACCTAGAAAATGGTATTTGTGCTCTTTTTGTTATTGCCGCAAGCATAATTGCAGCAACTTGTCAGGTCGAGGATTGAGATTCTCACATATGAATAATATTTCAATGCCCCTGATTCAAGGTTCATGCAATTGATAAAAGTAGTATAACATCTCCAATTCGATTTGTTAAAGTGGTGATTATTCCAGCAGCTAAAGATTTTGGATTTTGGTAATAGATTACTAGGATAAATGATACCAGTCCCAGACCATCTCAGCCAAGTAATAGAATTATAAGGTGGGGGAGGAAGATCAATATGTTTATGGATAAGACAAATAATAATACTAGAACTGTAAATCGATCAATAAATTTATCGTCTCTTATGTAGATTGTTGAGAATTGTAGCACATTTGCTGAAATTAATAATACTGTGGAGGAAAATATAGTTCCTGTTGGGTCAATAATAATTGTTATTATAACAGGTGTAGATGAGATATTAAACAGTACTCACTCAATTAGTGTGGTTTTATTATTTATTATTAGGTAAATAGATAGAGGAGCTATTAGTATAAAGAGTATCCATATTAACATACTGGCTTGTTTATGAATATTGAACTGTATTGACATGAAAAAGAGTATAAAATACATTTCTGAATCCACAGTTCAGCGGTTTGTGTAACCTATCTTTCTCTAAATTAGATTTTAGGTAAATTAATGTTAATATTAATCCCGACAGACCCCCCCCCAAAAAATTTGATAAAATATGATATTTAAAAACGGCATTAAATTTTTGATATGCAGAAAGTTTTGCCGACAAGACCTGCAATTAGCTAGTTTTTATATGTAAAGTGTTATTAATTGGGTTAAATTGTAATAGTATGTAAATTGGCTATGTTGATTTTTTGTTAAAATATATTCTAGTATCTCTCCAAAATCCTCCATTTCATAACCATCTAGACTTAAAACAGTGTTTTTTTATGATTTCAGTGGTGTCCAGTTCACTTGATTTTGGCTTATTTCCCATATTTAGGCGTTTGTCACTTTACCCCCTCGTCCTATTCTCCTCTCCGTGTATATATATATATATATATATATATATATATATAATATATATATATATCTTTATTTATATTTATATATATATATATATAATTATTAATTATATATATATATATAAATATGTTATTAATATAATTAAGTTTATAAATATAATTATATAATATTAATTTTTTTTTCTAATAAACTTAAAAAAAAAACAATGCGTGTGACGCTCTTACCGGGCCGAAACCGATATGCATTTTTTTAATGCTATTGTTTAGTGTGCGTGGTCGTCTGAATATAGTGATAGAAGGAGACAGAAAATGTATGCTTGAATCAGGCAGATGGCAGATTCAAATAGCACATACCCTAGTGTAGTTAAAATTAGTATTGATGTTCCAAATAATCTTGTAAATCAGGCAGACGCGCAATAGATTCCTACTAATCTTAGGACGATGTGGCCGGCTCTTATATTGGCAGCTAATCGAAATGAAAGGGTTAGTGGTCGTACTACAATTCTAGTTGTTTCAATAATTACTAGAAATGGGTTTAGTCAGTCAGGCGCACCATCTGGGAGAAGGTGTGCAATTGTTTTTTTGGGTCTATAAGATCCTCTAGATAGGATAAATCTTAATCACATGGGGAACCCTAGGGTCAGAGTAAAGATTAGATGTCTAGATGTTCTAAAGGTGTATGGAATTATCCCCATTAAATTAATTATAACTAAGATAATAAATGTTGATGAAATGATGGAGGAAGAGCCCTTTAATTGATATCTAAATGTTCGTCTTAACTGAGTAAAAATAGTAGATTTTAGTGGTACAATGAATGTTGATTGTCGAGTGTTAATTATTCAGTACCCTGTTTGAATTAATAATACTAGAGCTATGTTTATAATAGTAAATGTAGAATTTGATGGAAATAGTGTATTATATATGTAGGGATCAAAAGATGAAAAAATATCAGGTATCATGGCAAGACTTAGGACTTCCTATTTAAAACTTTGAAGGTTTTTAGTTTAATTTAACTTAAAGTCTTAGCGTTTACATATATTATCTCACATGTTTATAGATAGAGGGTTTAAGATGAAATATATAAAATATAAAGATGTGAATGTTTGTCCAATGGTAATGTATGGGTCTTCTACGGGTCGTCCTCCAATTCATGTGAGAATTGCTCAAGAATTGGTTAAAATTCAGAATAGTATTTGGTTTAGTGGATAAAATCTTAGTCTTCGTTTATTTCTCATAGTGGTTAGGGGCATAATAAATATTACTACGATTGCTGCAAACAGGGCAAGCACTCCTCCAAGCTTATTTGGAATGGATCGTAGGATTGCATATATTCATAGAAAGTATCATTCTGGTTTAATATGAATTGGGGTTACTAGCGGGTTTGATATTAGAAAATTTTCTGGATCGGTAAATAGGTTTGGCTCAAATAGGACAAGGCATGAGAGTCCGGTAATTGCAATTATATATCCCAAAGCGTCTTTAATTGAGTAGTAGGAGTGAAATGGGATTCGTTCTGAGTCCGCATTAATTCCAATGGGGTTATTAGATCCTGTTTGATGTAGAAATATAATGTGAAGAATTGTAGCCCCAATAATAATAAATGGTAGGATAAAGTGGAAAGAGAAGAATCGATTTAGGGTTGCGTTATCTACTGCAAACCCACCTCAAATCCATTCTACTAGGGATTTTCCAATGTATGGAATTGCGGAGAATAGATTGGTAATTACAGTTGCCCCTCAAAATCTTATTTGTCCTCATGGTAGTACGTAACCTGTAAATGCTGTTGCCATTGTTAAAATGAATAAAATTACTCCCAGATTTCAAGTTTCATGGAGGTTGAATGATCCATAATATATTCCCCGACCTGCATGTAAGTAAATAAATAGAAAGAATATAGATGCTCCGTTTGCATGAATTGATCGTAGTAGTCACCCATAGTTTACGTCTCGTGAGATGTGAGCTACTGATGAGAAGGCTATTTCAATATTTGGTGAGTAATGTATTCTTAGAAATAGTCCGGTAGCAATTTGAATTACTAGGCATAATCCTAGTAGTGATCCATAGTTTCATCAAGAAGAGATGTTATTTGGGGCAGGAAGATCAATTAGAGATCCATTAATAATCTTAATTGCTGGGTGTGTGGTTCGAATTGGTTTAAACATAATTAAATGGTCGTAGTGGTCCTCTGGATCGGTTAGTTAATTTAACTACAATTACTATAGTTAAGAGGAGAATTAGGGCTAGAAGGATAAGAATAGGGGCAGTTCTTAATGAGTATAGATACATGTTGTCTTGGTGCATTTCTTGTGGAATAGAAATTTTTGTATTTGTAATAAATGATACAAATACTAATGTAACTATAGTTATGACTAAATAGATTACATTCCTGGTGGTTGGTATTTGCTGGTTTGGAGATAGAGCTAAGAAGTACGCAAATATTACTAATATTCCACCAACGTAGATTAAAAATACTAAAAATGCATATCAAGATCTTATGGATGTGGCTAAGGTTGCAGATAGTAATAGTGCTATAGTTAAGATATTAATTCCTAATATAATGGGTGTTGTAGATAGGTATAATATCATGGTTGATGTGGTTATTAGAATTAAATATATTATTAGGATCATTTATAATTAAAAGAGTTGAACTTAATCTTCAGGATTCAAAGACCTGTGTGCACCATACACTATATTATAAAGAGCCTCATCAGTAAATACATAAATATAAACAGATTCATACCACGTCTACGAAATGTCAGTATCATGCTGCTGCTTCAAATCCGAAGTGGTGTCCATTTGAAAAGTGGTGTAATATTGTTCGTAATAAGCAAATAAATAAAAATCTGGATCCAATTAATACGTGAAGACCGTGAAATCCGGTAGCTACAAAGAAGGTTGTTCCGTAGACCCTATCTGCAATTGTAAATGGTGCTGCAACATATTCCCCTGCTTGAAGCACTGTAAAGTAGGCTCCTAACGTAACTGTAACGATTAGGGCCTGAATTGCATTAGTTCGTCTTCCTTCTATTAATCTGTGGTGTGCTCAGGTTACAGTAACTCCAGATGCTAGGAGAACGGCTGTATTTAGTAGTGGAACCCTAAACGGGTTTAAGGGCCTAATTCCTGTTGGGGGCCAAGAGCACCCAATTTCTGGGGTAGGTGCTAGAGACCTGTGAAAAAATGCTCAGAAAAAGGCAAAGAAAAATATTACTTCAGAGGTAATGAATAGAATTATGCCTCATCGGAGCCCCACAGCAACTGGGCTAGTGTGCTGCCCCATGTATGTGCTCTCACGTACTACATCACGTCATCATTGATATATTGATATAATAATTAATAGGATTGCTAGGATAAAGCATGTTATCCCATATCCGTGGAATCATCTAGCAAGTCCGATTGCTAGGGTAAAGGCTCCGAGTGATGATGTTAATGGTCAAGGTCTATATTCTACTAGGTGGAATGGTTGTCGAATCATATATGTTTTTTAATTATTTAATCTTTTTACTTGGAAGGTAAGTGTACTTCATATACTAAAAACATACAAGAGGGCATTCCCGTATATAAATTTACAGTTTATTGTTTAATCTCAACCATCTTGCAAGGTTCAGTGTCATGAAATTTGACTCCCTTTTGATTTTCTATGGGAATCTGTTTCAAATGTGTGAAGGTTAGTTCATCAGATATTAGAAGTAAATAGTATTATAATAATTCAGAAAGTGAGGATTGCTAGAATTCATCTTATGGGGGACAGGTGGGGCATGGAAATACACCAGTTGGTAACTAAGCCTCGACAAGGCATTATTATTATTTAACTAGCATTTCTATGAATTAAAGTTTGAGATTCATTTTATGAATGATTTTCTATCAACTACTTCTATTGCAATGGGTATAAATGAGTGATTTGCACCACAGATTTCTGAACATTGCCCATAGAATACTCCAGGGTGTCTAGTGGTAAATCCAATTTGATTTAATCGTCCAGGTACGGCATCAACTTTTACTCCTAGAGATGGTACAGTTCATGAGTGTAATATATCGGCTGCAGTGATTAATATTCGAACTTCTAATTGTATTGGAATGACAATTCGGTTATCAACTTCTAAGAGACGGAAATCTCTTGGAGATAGGTCTGTAGTTTGTAATATATACGAGTCTAGTTCTACATTTAGGAAGTCTGTATATTCATATCTTCAATATCATTGGTGCCCAATGGTCTTTACTGTTAGGGATGGATTACTAACTTCATCTGTAATATATAAAATTCGTAGTGAGGGTAGAGCTAGAACAAGTAAGATTAGTGCGGGGAGGATTGTTCATACAGTTTCAATTGTTTGTGCTTCTAAAATGTATCGATTAATATATTTGTTAAATATTAGAACAGCTAGTGCATAAGCTACTACTGTTAGAACCAGTGTTAAAATAATTAGTGTGTGGTCGTGAAATGAGATTAATTGTATTATTACTGAAGATGCGGCGTCTTGAAATGAAATTTGTCCTCAATGTGGCATTCTAAGTGAGCTATATGATAGCATGGGCCTAATTAACAGATAGGTGCCTTTGGCTTTCACTTAAGTACTTATTAGTTTGGGTAGGTAATGATTCCTGTTTCTCTAAGATTGTGGAAGTCTAGAGGAAGTGTTGTGTCGATTCATTCTATTGATGTGGCTAGATGGGGCCTTGCTACTGCTCTTCGTTGTGAGGCGAATGCTTCCCATAGAATAAAGATAAATAGCATTAGTGCTACAAATGATAGTAGAGATCCCAATGATGATACTACATTTCATTTTGTAAAGGCATCAGGGTAGTCCGAGTATCGTCGCGGTATTCCACTTAGTCCCAGGAAGTGTTGTGGGAAGAAGGTTAAGTTTACTCCAAGGAATATTAGGAAGAACTGTGCATTTGCTCATCGTGTGTGAAGGGTTAGTCCTGATAGTAGTGGGAACCAGTGTGTGAAGGCTGCAAAAATGGCAAATACGGCCCCCATTCTTAATACGTAGTGAAAGTGTGCTACTACATAGTAAGTGTCGTGTAGGATAATATCTAGTGAGGAGTTAGATAAAATAATCCCAGTTAGTCCCCCAGTAGTAAATAGGAAAATAAATCCTAGTGCTCATAATATGGGGGTTTCATACTTGAATTTAGATCCGTGAAGAGTTGCTAGTCATCTAAATACTTTGATTCCTGTTGGTACAGCAATAATTATTGTTGCTGCTGTAAAGTATGCTCGTGTATCTACGTCTAAGCCTACTGTGAATATATGATGTGCCCATACGATAAATCCTAGAATGGCAATTCCTAGTATAGCATAAATTATACCTAATGCCCCAAAGGGTTCAAGTTTAGCCGTATAATGGGTTACAATATGTGAGATTGCACCAAATCCTGGTAAAATTAAAATATATACTTCTGGGTGCCCGAAAAATCAAAATAGATGTTGGTATAGAATTGGGTCACCACCACCAGCAGGATCAAAAAAGGATGTATTAAGGTTTCGGTCTGTTAGTAATATTGTAATTGCTCCGGCAAGTACTGGCAGGGATAGAAGTAGCAGTACTACAGTGATTACCACTGCTCATACAAATAGTGGAATTCGTTCTAGTCGCAGCCCAGATCATCGTATGTTAATTACTGTGGTAATAAAGTTGATTGCACCTAAAATTGATGAGGCTCCGGCTAAGTGGAGGGAGAAAATTGCTAGATCTACTGAAGGGCCAGCATGCGCAATGTTTCTTGCAAGGGGTGGGTATACTGTTCATCCTGTTCCAGCACCTTTTTCTACAGCTGTAGAGGATACTAGGAGAATAAGAGATGGTGGTAATAGTCAAAATCTTATGTTATTAAGTCGTGGAAAGGCTATATCAGGAGTGCCTAATATTAGAGGTAATAATCAATTTCCGAATCCCCCAATAAATACTGGTATTACTAGAAAAAAGATTATTAAGAATGCGTGTGCGGTCACAATGGTGTTATATAGTTGATCACTTCCTAGAAATGATCCAGGTTGTCTTAGTTCAATTCGAATAAGGAGTCTTATACCGGCTCCAATTATTCCTGCTCAAATTCCTAAAATGAAGTATAGAGTTCCAATATCTTTATGGTTTGTAGAATATAGTCATCGCAT